TCTACAGCTCTTCGCGAATGTATGACTTTGGGCATTCCAACGATTTGTTTAATCGATACAAATTGTGACCCGGATCTAGCAGATATTTCGATTCCAGCAAATGATGACGCTATAGCTTCAATTCGATTAATTCTTAACAAATTAGTATTTGCAATTTGTGAGGGCCGTTCTAGCTATATACGAAATTCTTGATTAATAATAAGATAAGTAAATCATTTTTGGAACTCCATAGAATAGATTTATTGAATCGGTTACTATTTCTGAATCGCACAAAAGAGATAAAAATAACCGAGGATATTATGTAATTAGTTGGGTTGGTATTCAAAATATCCAATGAAAGTATGCAAGTCGAAAACGAGATGGTTGAATCAAAATAATTCCTTTTAAAGTTCTATTTCTTTCAGAGGTTAATATGAATGTTTTATTATGTTCCATCAACACACTAAAAGAGTTATACGATATATCCGGTGTGGAAGTAGGCCAACATTTCTATTGGCAAATAGGAAGTTTCCAAGTCCATGGCCAAGTACTTATTACTTCTTGGGTTGTAATTGCTATCTTATTAGGTTCAGCCATTATAGCTGTTCGTAATCCACAAACCATTCCGACTGACAGTCAGAATTTCTTTGAATATGTACTTGAATTCATTCGAGACGTGAGCAAAACGCAGATTGGAGAAGAATATGGTCCGTGGGTTCCATTTATTGGAACTATGTTTTTATTTATTTTTGTTTCGAATTGGTCAGGGGCTCTTTTACCCTGGAAAATCATACAGTTACCTCATGGGGAGTTAGCCGCACCCACAAATGATATAAATACTACTGTTGCTTTAGCTTTACTCACGTCAGTAGCATATTTCTATGCGGGCCTTACAAAAAAGGGATTAGGTTATTTCGGTAAATACATTCAACCAACCCCAATCCTTTTGCCCATTAACATCTTAGAAGATTTCACAAAACCCTTATCGCTTAGTTTTCGACTTTTTGGAAATATATTAGCTGATGAATTGGTAGTTGTTGTTCTTGTTTCTTTAGTACCTTTAGTGGTTCCTATACCTGTCATGTTCCTTGGATTATTTACAAGTGGCATTCAAGCTCTTATTTTTGCAACCTTAGCTGCGGCTTATATAGGCGAATCCATGGAAGGTCATCATTGATTAGTTTTCGACATAGTCTTTTGTTTTTAGCTTAGCCTGACGGCATGTCTGCGTGTCTCAAAGTAATCCACTTAGACTTAGGGAAGAAAAATATACAAATAAAATAAGGTCTAAATAAAGTATATACGATCTAGAGTAATAGTAAAAAAAATATTACGATATTAAGTTAAGGAATTGTAAAAAAAAAAGGAAAGAGATCTTTTAGATCTTTTTCCTCAAATTCCTGTTTGGTCGATTTATACCACCCTACAATGAATATTCCCTTTATATGGTTTTGTTCATTCAATTCCAATATTAAATATTAAATATTAGTTTAGTATATTAGTGGGTTTATTAAATATTAGTTTATTAGGTAGTATATTAGGAGTCATAATCTAAGTAAGACTTCTTATGATATCTGTTTACGACGTACGATTAAAAAAAAAGAAGGTATAGAGAATGATTCTCATTTCAGTTGATTTCATTCAATTCACCGATTGACCAAAAAAATTAATAAATAATAAATTACATGAACTTCGATCAATTCAATCCTGATATTTCTATGCAATGATTAGGCCTAACGAATTTCTCAGTTAGATTGATTGTACCCATGTGGGATAATGATAACTAAAAAAAGAAGATAAGGGTTTACAAAAAAGGAGATTTAAAAAAAAAGGGTTGGTTAGAGGAGGAAAAAAAAGGGGGGGTTCGAACTAGATGTATGTAATCTAATCGTTATAAGACATGCCTTGCGTATGTTTCGAAGAATGATTCTAGAATCCGACTGAATCTAAGATGCGAGTAGTTGGTTTACGTTATGGGGGAAAGACATGTATATGTGATATTCGATATTAACTAGGTATATATGAACTAAAGATATATCTAATTTGCCCTACTATTGTGAATTTAGATAGGGATTCCAATAGAAGTCCTTCCGTTTCGACTGTTATTTTTTGTTTATTGAATTGAATGAATTTAAATCACGAAAAAGAACAAAGAATTCAAACCAAAGAAAGAATAGTTCGGAAAAAAAAAAAAAAAAAAAGAACGAACTGGCCGAACAAAAGTCGTATGGATTAACAAAAATTACGTGATAGGAAAATATCGAAGCAGTTCTGATGCTTCAAGAATATTATTATTTCAATTCGGGTTTTTTAGTTACTTTGAATGGATAAATCTTAGCGATGGAATAAGTAAGTCATAATTCATTGGTTGATTGTATCATTAACTATTTCTTTCTTTATTTTTTTTTGCGAGGAACTTATCATGAATCCACTGATTTCTGCCGCTTCCGTTATTGCTGCTGGATTGGCTGTCGGGCTTGCTTCTATTGGACCTGGGGTTGGGCAAGGTACTGCTGCGGGTCAAGCTGTAGAAGGGATCGCCAGACAACCAGAAGCAGAGGGAAAAATACGAGGTACTTTATTGCTTAGTCTGGCTTTTATGGAAGCTTTAACAATTTATGGACTGGTTGTGGCATTAGCGCTTTTATTTGCGAATCCCTTTGTTTAATCCTAAAAATATTTTTGTTTTTCTTTTTTATTTCCTTGGATTTGATGCTCTTGCTTTTTCGAATTATATGAAGATTTCACTCCTACAATTTCTTATTCGTTGTGACAACAACCCTTGGACAGGACTGATTTGAGGATGAGGAATTCAATTAGCCGATCAACTCGCTTTCTTCTCTTAGTCTAATGGAACTTTTTTTAGGAAGTATTGCAACAAACGAGAAATTTTATTTTGCAACTGACATAATACCTGGTACCTAATTCTAATAAGTATCATTCTTATTGGAAATTTCCACTTATTGGAAATTTCCAATTGAAAAAAAAAAATCCATTTACATCTATAAATCAATATATATATTTTTACTTTTTTACTTTATAATACTCTATTTAATTCTATTTAATTTAGAAAAATAATAGAATAAAAAAAATATAGATAATTAGTCTATCTATAAGAATAAGAAAGAGGAGATCATATGAAAAATGTAACCGATTCTTTCCTTTCCTTGGGTTATTGGCCATTCGCCGGGAGTTTCGGGTTTAATACCGATATTTTAGCAACAAATCCAATAAATCTAAGTGTAGTCTTTGGTGTATTGATTTTTTTTGGAAAGGGAGTGTGTGCGAGTTGTTTATTTCAAGAATAGGCTGGATCCAACCAACTGCACTTTTTTTCGTTATAACTCGAAAAGGTGCACGATTCCGCGAATTACTTCTGAATAAATTAATAAATCATATTTAAGAACCATAGCATTTCGTGATTCATTGGTAAATCTACTTTGATTCTCTATCAACCAATAATGTGGGACCGTTAACAGGGTTAAAGCTAAATCGTTTGAAGTCCAGATGCAGCGTGGTACTCTTTCTACTACTATGTTAATACAGAATATGTTAATACAGAAATGGTTTCAAAGAGTTGGAATTTTTTTTTTCGATATAAAACACTCATGTCGATAAAAAAATGATTTGAACCCGTTATTTGTATTTGATTTTTTTTAATTGGAAAAATTGATATTTCACCCCCCCTTTTTTTTTATCTTTTTTATCCAATGCTGAATCGATGACCTATGTATAAAGTAAGAAGAATTCTTTGGATTTGAAGAAAAAAAACAACTTTGCTGACAATTATTTGTTTGGTCAGAAGAGTCCTCCGAATATTATGTTCTTGGATTAGTGATAAGTTTCTATACTTTCACGAATATGAATAGAGAAGAGAGGATAGGCTCATTCCATTAAAAAAAGCTAGGGAGCTTCCCCCATACATAAGATAAGTAATTGAGCGTGAGAGCCAAATGAATTGAAAGATTCATGTTTGGTTCGGGAAGGGATTGTGGAAGTTTTGAAATGAATGGAAAGATAATCTACTTTCATTAAGTGATTTATTAGATAATCGAAAACAGCGGATCTTGAAGACTATTCAAAATTCAGAAGAACTACGCGAGGGGGCCGTGGAACGGCTGGAAAAAGCCCGGGCCCGCTTGCGGAAAGTAGAAATGGAAGCGGAGCAGTTTCGAGCGAATGGCTACTCTGAGATAGAACGAGAAAAATTGAATTTGATTAATTCAACTTATAAGACTTTGGAACAATTAGAAAATTACAAAAATGAAACCATTCAGTTTGAACAACAAAAAGCTATTAATCAAGTTCGACAACGGGTTTTCCAACAAGCCTTACAAGGAGCTCTAGGAACTCTGAATAGTTGTTTGAACGACGAGTTACATTTACGTACCATCAGTACTAATATTGGCATGTTTGGAACGATGAAAGAAATAAAGGGTTAGTCTTTCTACTGCAGGCATTATTTTTCTTTCAAACAAAAATAAAGAATTAAGAAACACTCATGGTAACTATTCGAGCAGATGAAATTAGTAATATTATCCGTGAACGTATTGAGCAATATAATAGAGAAGTAAAGATTTTAAATACCGGTACTGTACTCCAAGTAGGCGACGGCATTGCTCGTATTTATGGTCTTGATGAAGTAATGGCAGGGGAATTAGTAGAATTTGAAGAAGGTACGATAGGCATTGCTCTGAATTTGGAATCAAATAATGTCGGTGTTGTATTAATGGGTGACGGTTTGATGATACAAGAGGGAAGTTCTGTAAAAGCAACAGGAAGAATTGCTCAGATACCGGTAAGTGAGGCTTTTTTGGGCCGTGTTATAAATGCCCTGGCTAAACCTATTGATGGTCGAGGTGAAATTTCAGCTTCTGAATCCCGGTTAATTGAATCTCCCGCCCCGGGTATTATTTCTAGACGTTCGGTATATGAGCCTCTTCAAACAGGACTTATTGCTATTGATTCGATGATTCCTATAGGACGTGGTCAGCGAGAATTAATTATTGGGGACAGGCAGA